TACAGCAGCTTGCCAAACAAAGGCTAATAGAAAAAAAAGCAAAGGGATTACTGGCATAACATCTACGATTGGATTCAAAAAAGCGTATGCTTCGGGCAATTTTGTGAAGAAAAAACTGCTTGAATAAAAGGCAGAATTAAGACAGATACAAATCAAACTAAAAATATTAAGCATAAGCAAATTTTGTTTTTAAAGATAATTGTATTCTGACTGAGTTATTATATGTTATTGATATAACAATTGATCTAAAATAAGGTTTTTGGTCTACTTTATTTTATTTGAAACTCACCCAATCAAAAGTCCTTCAATTCTAAAATCAAAAAACAAAAAAGAATAGAAGAAATCATATTTTCATACAATATGTTAATTGAATTATATATTATGATCAATAAATTCAGTTTAATTCTATATCTACACATATCAAAATCCGAACAACAAGATAATGTATTTCCTAACCTAGATATGTGGTGGGGAATTGACGAAGAGCCAATACCAATATTAGTTTTTAATAATATTGAATAGAAATTCAAATGGGGCGTGGCCAAGTGGTAAGGCAACGGGTTTTGGTCCCGCTATTCGGAGGTTCGAATCCTTCCGTCCCAGAGTATATCTATTCTATATTCTACTATTCCATATTCTATATCAAAAGAAAGATTGTCTTTTTGAACAACCCTCTAGTATAATAAGGGGAATTCTTTTTTCTTATTTTTTTTTAATGACCTTTCTCATAATCCTATCTTTTTCCGGAAATCATATCCAATTTTATCATAATTAAACGCAGACGTAATTAAATCTATTCAGGAAAGATGGAAATCAAGATCTAATCCCATTGATTAAATTCAAAAAAAGGTCAAAAAGTCAAAGTAGTTTTTAATCATATCTGCATTTCCTTTCTATTTACGTTAGTTATTTAGAAAAAAGTCTTATGCCCGATATCTATTTGTTTTGTTGAAAATCGTTCATGGTTAAATCTTCATATGTGGATTTAGCTCTCTTATAATGATAAAACAAAAAATGGGGTCCTTTTAATGATTTTTGATTAGTTCTTTTTACTCAAAGAGGGGGGATTGGTGAGTCCATCCTATCCTATCGAATCACTTGAAGATTTCAAAAGAACTTATTTCTTCGTCTTATTGCTAATATTCAAATTGTAAATCAAAAAAGTATTCATACAACATGGGTTAAATTCAATTCTTTCTGATAGTTTTTCAGAAACTAACCAATAATAGAAGTAGAAGTTAAAAAATCTATATTACTATATTAATTAATATATACCCTTGAACCAATGACTATTCATGATTCCATAATAAAATGGAATCAATTCCATACCGATTCAAAACTCAAGGAATGTTATGGTAAAACTTCGTTTGAAACGATGTGGTAGAAAGCAACGTGCGACTTGAAGGACATGATCGGCTGTGGATTCTTCCATCCACTCTATCTTATAGGATAGAGGAATGAAGTTGCTCTCGGCTCGACATCGTTTGTTCTGTTCTACACTAGAACCTTCATTTTCTGTTTTGTTGGTTTGTAATGTCAATAGTACATGATGGAGCTCGAGTAGAAAGTATTGATTTCTTTTTCGGGGGCAAGAATCTAAGGTTAGTACTAATCAATAAGTTGGAACAACTTCGTAAGTATATTTTCAATCTCAAAATGGAAAAGATCCGATTCGAGCAAGTTTCAAATCCAAGAATAAAGCTTGTTGGAATTGGGGCAAAATTCTTTTGATCAAGTGTATCACGCAAGAATCAGACTAATAATTGATTCTTTAGATAGAAAGAAATCAAAAAGATGGTATGTTGCTACCATTTTTAAAGGATTAAAGATCACCGAAGTAATGTCTAAACCCAATGATTCAAGGCAAAGATAAAAGATCCTGGAACAAGGAAAAAACGTTTTCGATTGTCTCAATAATTCGATCAAAATGAAGAATCAAAAGAGATTCTCAAAAGACAAACAAAAGAAAGGGGATTCGAGATCGCTCAAGAAATGTCTAAGGAGTTTCCTTTGAGCTATTTCAAAGTTATAGAACTTGAGTTAAGGGAGTACGAATGATTTTTTTTTTTCTATTTTGGAAAACAAAAGAAAAAAAAGAAGAAAAAGGGATTTGAATCTAGTTTAATTGATTTCTTTTGGATCTTTTTGACATTCTAATTCTATACATATTCTATACATAGATACATAGACAGAATTTTGAATCATTTTTCTCGAGCCGTACGAGGAGAAAACTTCTTATACGTTTCTAGGGGGGGGCCTTTTTTATCTACTTCTATCCCAATGAGCCATTTACCGAATCGTTGCAATTGATGTTCGATCCCGAAGAGAAGGAAGAGATCTTCGGAAAGTGGGTTTTTATGACCCGATAAAAAATCAAACCTATTTAAATGTTCCTGCTATTCTCTATTTCCTTGAAAAAGGTGCTCAACCTACAGGAACCGTTCATGATATTATAAAGAAGGCGGGCGTTTTTACGGAACTTCGCCTTAATGAAAGGCAA